CCCGCGGATACATAGAATTCAGAAGAATATGTAAGTGATTCGTACACAGCATCTCTTTCGTTTATCAATGGTTCGACCAATTGATATGTTTCCACAAATAATTGAAATTCAATTTTTTGATCTGTATCTTCAATTTTTGGAAAGTTAGAAAGTTCTTCGGGTAAACCCTGATCAATGAACCTGCAAAATCCTTCAAATTGGATCTGATGAAACCCAGGTATTGTAAACATTCCCTCATTTCTATCTCGGAGCATTTTTATTTAATTTCCCATTTATCAAAAATCCTATTACATTATTGGCGTAGTCTTCATCGAATTAGATAGATGATCTAGCAATGATGGAATTGATCGTCTATTTACGATTCCGGAATAACATGAAATTTGAAGCCAATTGATGTAAGTTCTTTCTAAGAGGTGGAATAGAATAACAACCCCTTTCCATACAAGGGAATGAGTATGTGGTGGGGCGAAAGGGCTTGGACCTTTCAACCCCAGTACCTCTAAATGTTACCGGCAATCTACCACGGAACGCCCCCGACTTTCATGCTGATTTTTTTGATCTCATTTTTCTTATGAGAAAAATATAATTACGCCATTGATTTACTTGTTATTTATGTCGAGAGGGTTCTTTCTTGTGTTTTGTTCGGCGTCTTCTTCGTCGAGAAAGTCCAAAGCCAAGTCTATCAATTACTCGTCTTCGGCCTCAATTTCCAAACATTATTCTATAAATTACTCTTCGGCATCATGCATTTCCAAACACCATTCGATAAACGCCTCTTCGCCGACAAGGTCCAAACATACGGATACAAATTGCTCTTCGTTGAGAAGGTCTAAATGGGAGTTTCTAAAGTCGTCGTAGCCGCGCAAGAACCAATAAAGGTCTCGCAATTGTTTTTTCATCCGCACGATGAGAAAGTCTGCGCGATAGTTTTGATATTGTTTATCGCACGTGTCTAGTACTTCGAGCATCTGTAGAAATTCCCTACGTACTCGCAGCCAGGAATGTACATGTGGTACATATTCTCGAATGGCGTCTGGTTGGTTTCTTAGGTTGGTTCGTATAGCATCTCGTAGAGATTCGCGAGCGACCCAATCTAAGTTGCAAGCAGGGGCGGAAAACGGTTCTGCGAAGAGGAAACGTTTCCAGGCGCCAGACCAAAACCCAACCCTGATATCATACTGCGTTTCGTTTGTTCTTTCTAGCAGCGCGCATTGAAGTTCGGCCCAAAGACAAGCTTTTGTTGCGCGAATACAGTTTGCATTTCTTAAAAAAAAATTTTTTCTTTTCCAAAGCCAGTCGGCTCCTTCGGCTTTGGAAAAGTCGATGAGACTCCCCGAGGCGCTGCCATTCCGCGACGCGTATTTTTTCAAGACAGTAGATACGAGCCCGCGAGGCCCCATTGCAAGGCAGATTACGCAAAACATTTCGTAAACGTCCCTGGCGTTGTTATCCGAGGGTAGTATTCCCCCGTTAGTATAACAAAGGTATTTCCTTTTCGGTAGATGTAGAAGCCCATTATAGAGCGAAATGCACTTACCTCGTTGTACCAAAATTCCCAATGTAAGTCGAAATCCAGAATAGAGTCCGACCCCAACAACCGAATCGATTCTCTTCATAAACAAGATATGTTCCATAATCTCCTCCCTGGGTTTTACAAAATTATTTAAAATGGTCTGGAATCCCCTCCCTGGGTTTTCCAAAATTATTTTAAATGGTCTGGCCAATTTTTTATATATTTAGTTATATATATATATATGTAATTAAATCTATTATATGCAATTAAATCGATTATATGCAATTAAATCTATTCTATGTAATTAAATCTATTATATGCAATTAAATCGATTATATGCAATTAAATCGATTCTATGTAATTAAATCTATTCTATGTAATTAAATATATATACGTCAGGTGCGGTAATAGGTGCGATATTAGCATCATTAGTCATTCCCTATCTAAAACAACTAGCACAGCCTGTCAACGTCCATGGGGACTTATTTTACCGGTAAAATTCTCGACTCCATCTGACTAGTTCTGGGTTCGAATCCCCGGCAACCCTTTGTTCAAAAAATCCTCTGTAGAGAAGAGAGACATTTTTACCTATTTTTTCTTCAATGAAAATTGAAGTGTGATAATTTACTGATAATTCTATGATTCCGGTCTGGAGTTTAGAGGGACTAATATATGTTATAACGCTCTAGAGTCCCTGTAGGTAAGATATGTTATAAAAATCTATAGTTCCTATGAAAAGGTTTTTGGATGATTTTGGCGACATGGCCGAGCGGTAAGGCGGGGGACTGCAAATCCTTTTTCCCCAGTTCAAATCTGGGTGTCGCCTGACTATTTGACATAGATAGCGATCGATCTAGATTATACTTTATTACCTAAAAAAGTAAAAAAATAGTGGGCCTTAGTATTTATAGCCTATTTTACTTGTCTTTAGTCTTTGCCGATTCGAAATCATAGAGGAATTTGTTAGAAGTGGATTTATGAAATTGGTTCCTCAACAGTCTTCGGTGATAATCCCTTTTTGACTCTGCACCATTGATTCCACTATTATTAGGGAGCAATAATCGAATAATTCTATCATAGAGATAGGGGACATAATTCACATGGAGCTAGTAAGTCTCGCTTGGGCTGCTTTAATGGTAGTTTTTTCATTTTCCCTTTCACTTGTAGTCTGGGGAAGAAGTGGTCTCTAGAAGTACTACTCATTGAGTTGAGGAATCAAACTGGATCAATTCTTTTAGAAATCGTTCAAAATGCATTGTAGAACAATTTACTATCAAGCAAGATCTCTTCATTTTCAAATTGCATTGAATTCTAGTAAAGGAATGTATTCTATACAAGTAAAACGCTTCTTTCCGATTGATCGTAACAAATAGATGGATCAAAGAAATCGAAGTGGGCCCTCTGTCAATTCCAGATAGAAAATGAATATAAATATCTACCATGAAGATAATATGGTAGATTGATCCAGAGTAAACCTCTAGCTTTATTAGAACCACTAAGATACAGTCCGGTAAGAAAGAACTCAATGAATCTTTCTTACCCTACTCTCAGATCTCAGAGAAGACTGCCGATTCGAGCCCGTCCATTTCATTTATTCATTAGAATACGAAAAATGAGAATTCCTTTCATTTGATCTTATCAATAGTTGATAAGATCAAGTTTCATTCAAAATAATTAATTATTTTGACTAACTGTTTTTACATAAATAATAAGTAGAAAAGCAGTAGGAACTAAAATGAAGAGTGCAGTAGCAATAAATGCCAGAATATTGACTTCCATAATCTCATCCCTTTTTCTTTCACAATAACTCGGGATTTAATCCCCTAGAGAAAATCAATCTTGCACACGTAACTTTACTGAATGAATAACCTCTCGACGAGATTGACTCGGATCAATAGTATGAATAAGACTATCTAAGCAATCAAATCCATTCGTCGTCGAAAATTGAATAGTATAACCTAGAGAGATCTTTTATCCATACCGCATCCAAAATAAGATTCCCGACCCAATCAAAAATTCCTTTAGTTAGCATTATGTAGCATTCTTTTCTCTTGTTTAGTTTCTATAACCTATCTTAGGTCTCCCTTGTACAATCATCAAATAGCGTATCATCTCACCACCCATCCCTTTCCATTAGTTACAAACAACAAGACAAGCAAAGCGGAAAAAGAGAAGCTCTAAACGACGTTTTTTAATGATCTCATTTTCTTTGGAAGACAAAGAAATGGGATAAAGCTGAGTCTCGGGAAAAAGATGGAAGATTTCAGTAAATTCACTATTTTCGTTATTTTCATTTTCGTGTAGGGTTTGTTCTTTCTTCGACAGGACCCTGAAAAAATAAAAAAACTAGTAAGGAAAAAGGATTCAATTCCATTATCAAAAGCTCAGTGTCCAATTTGAATCCAATTGATTTGTAACCTTCCTATTTAGTAATTAGGCTTACACAAACAAAAAAGAGCCAGAAGGGAAGATTTTGTTAAATTCAGTTTGTATTATACAAGAAACGAATTCCATTTGTGGAGATGCGCCCGAGAAAGAGATCGGACTTTGTTTCCTTACATGAATGGGGATCAATCCAAAAAGAAGACTCAGTATCTCTTGGAATACTTACTCGAAGAATAATGCTACCAACCAATCATTGGACTAACCTACATTTGTCTTTCTCCAATCAATCAGTCCTCGTTGAAGTGACGAGAACTCCGAACCGAATCCCCTTGGGAATGACATGTTGTCCCAAGGCCCCACGTTCCGAGAAAGAGGAGCGGCGGATTGGTGTACTTATTCGATTCGTCGGGACTGACGGGGCTCGAACCCGCAGCTTCCGCCTTGACAGGGCGGTGCTCTGACCAATTGAACTACAATCCCAGGGAACTAAGGGATCTAGCAGAAAATGTGATTCTTTTTTATTCCCCCTATCAGGTATTTCTGAAGAAGAAGGGGGTTCTACCATGAAATGGTAGATTGGTGAATTGTTGGGTCGAGCTGGATTTGAACCAGCGTAGACATATTGCCAACGAATTTACAGTCCGTCCCCATTAACCGCTCGGGCATCGACCCAGGAAGAATCAATTTTAGGTGTATTGGTAATCCCTGACCAACTTCTTTTCGTAGTACCCTACCCCCAGGGGAAGTCGAATCCCCGTTGCCTCCTTGAAAGAGAGATGTCCTGAACCACTAGACGATGGGGGCCTGCTCAACCGCTATGATACTTCGTATATGGATACTTCGTATATGGATACTTAGTATATGAACGATTTTTGGAAATTGTCAATATACAATATAATAGGTATGAAGAGATCCGAATTCTCCTTCAGTTTTTTACGCTCTCATGGGTAAGATAAGATATCCCTAGCGCTCTTTCCCATTAAGCTAGGAAATGAACAAACAAGAAATCTGGGAATGGAGATTCAAGAAGTTATTGAAAATTCCTTTTTCTCTAAGAATTGAGTTCGGGGACCAGTAGAATCTAGTCCACATATGATTCAAA